AAAGAAAGATTTCTTTGGCTACAACAGAAAAATTCTTATATGATGATGAACTATACAATTATTGGATTTATACGAATGAACAAAAAAGAAACAGCTTAAGCAATGAATTAAATAATAGAATTACAGTTCTAGACAAAGAAATAGTTTCTATAGATGGACTCGATAAAAAAACTCGATTATGCAATGATAAAACTAAAACAGAGTATTTGCAAAAAGAACATGATCCTTTAGAAAAAAAAATAGTAAATTACTAAAAAAATGGATACATAAAAAAAATACCAAAAAAGATATGAGGAGATTCGACCTCCTCCTACATACTTGATACCCTCCCCTACAAAAAAACTTGTAACACCAAAACCATTAGGAATTCCATCAATTATTCGTTTATCAAAAAAAGAAACTAATTCAGCCAAACCTCTTACACCCTTAATTAAAGATGTTGTGTAAAAACCATCTATATAACCACGCTTAGCCGACCAATTATATATTATATTTATTATGTTGTCCCAAAAAATTCTCTTTGAACCTCGTTTATCAAATGAATTAATTAAGTGCAAATTTTTTAATGATGAATAAATAGGTTTATAAAAAAAGAAGGCTATAAATATTCCAAAATAAGCTATACTAACGGAAAAAGTTGCGTTTATCAAAAATTCAGACCAGTCCACAGAATTATTAGAATTTGAATGTAAAAGATTTATAGATGGATTTAACCACTTAGTTAATATATCCAAATCTATTCCTTGTTGATTAAATGGAATTCCTATGAATCCAATACAGAAAGTAAACAGAATCAATACAATAAGAGGAAATAACATAGTATTATTGGATTCATGAGGATAGAACGAAATATTCTTATTGTCAAAATCAATAATAGTAATAAAAGGTCGCATTATTTTTCTTAAATTTATATCAAATTGATATGGTTTTTTTGAAAAAAAACAAGTCTTTTCCTTATTATTCATTGTTAATAAGGTTAATAACGAAAATTTTGGATTAATCCTTTTCAATCCTTGTTTACCCCATAAAGATATTGAATAAAACGAACTACTTTTTTTCCCACTGTGATTTTTTAAAAAAAGGTTGAAATTCCCTTCAAACGTAAGTAAATAGATGCGAAACATATAAAATGCGGTTAATCCGGCTGTGAAATAAGCTATTATTGCGAAAATTGGCGAATATATCCAACTATCATTAAGAATTTCATCTTTGGACCAAAAACAAGCAAGAGGTGGAATCCCGCAAAGAGAAAGTGTACCTATTAAAAAAGCAATTTTTGTAATTGGCACATGTTTTGTTAACCCACCCATAAGAACCATATTCTGACTTTTATCCGGAGAATATCCAACAATGGTTTCCATTGAATGAATAATGGATCCGGATCCTAAAAACAATAATGCTTTTGAATAAGCATGAGTAATCAAATGAAATAAAGCAGCTCGATAAGAACCCATACCTAGAGCTAACATCATATAACCCAATTGAGACATTGTAGAATAAGCTAAACTTCGCTTAATGTCTTTTTGAGCAAGAGCTAACGTCGCTCCTAAAAGTACTGTTATTATCCCTATAAAGGATATTCCATACATTATGGAAGATATAACTATGAAAAGAGGAAGGAGTCGAGCAACAAGAAAAATCCCCGCTGCTACCATGGTAGCAGCATGTATGAGAGCTGAAATAGGGGTAGGTCCCTCCATAGCATCGGGTAACCACACATGAAGGGGAAATTGAGCCGATTTAGCAACTGCACCAGCAAATAAAAAGAAAGCGCATAAACTCGAAAATAAGGGATTGACCTCATTATTATTAATTAAGTTATTGAATATTTCAAATAAATCCCTAAACTCGAAACTACCTGTTATCCAATAAAGACCTAAAATTCCTAATAATAAGCCAAAATCTCCTACACGATTAGTCACAAACGCTTTTTGACAAGCATTTGCGGCAAGAGGACGTGTGAACCAAAAACCTATTAATAGATAAGAACACATTCCAACTAATTCCCAAAAAATATAAATTTGTATCAAATTTGAACTAGTAACTAAACCTAACATGGAAGTATTGAAAAAACTCATATATGCGAAAAATCTCAAATATCCCTGATCATGAGACATATAATTATCACTATAAATAAGAACCAAAATTGCAACAGTAATTATTAACATTGACATAATAGAAGTAAGCGGATCGATCAAGTAGCCAAATTCTAAAGAGAAATCATTATTAATGGTCCAAGACCATACATATTGATAAATCAAATTATTATTTATTTGATGAATAGACAGCTTCATCGAAAAAATAAGAAGTATACTTAACAACGCAATACTAGAAAAAGCCAATATACGCCGAAGGTTTTTTGTTGCTATCGGAAAAAAGAAAAGCCCAGTCCCTATTAACAAAGGAACTGGAAGTGGAAGTAATGGTATGATCCATGCATATTGATATATATGTTCCATAATAGAATAAAAAAATTTTATATTTAATAATTTTTATTATAGTTAATTAATAGTAATTTTTTGTGTTTACAATTCAAAGACTCTTGTCTCTTTTGAAAGAAATCAATAAAAAAATAAAGATATATAAAAACTTCAATAGAAAAAAAAATTCATTTTAGATTTTCTAATCTATATCAACTAGTAATATTGATATTGAATATTTTGTTTTAATATTGAAATCATCAAGTTCGAATTGGTCAAATAAAAAATTTGTTAGTGTTAGTGAAAGTAAATAGCTAAGTAAATGGAAAATATTGAAGCCTATGAAATAGGAAGATTCAAAAAAATTCCATTTTCACTTCCATTTAAGTTATTTCAAATACATAGTTAAGAAAATACATAGTTAAGAATAAAAGAAAAAAAAATTGACTAAAAAAGACTATGAATCATAAAATTTACTCAAAACCTAAGAAAGTTGATACTGATAAAAAAATGAAGTATTTTTCATAATTTATGAAGTCGTTTATTCCGAATTATTAACTCATTTTATGCAAAATTTTTTGATTGTCTTCTATTCCAAACAAAAACACAGAACAAAATTCGATTTTTTTAGTTATTCCTTTTTTATAAAAAAAAAATATCTCTTACTTTACTTTTTAGTTTCGATAAGATAGAATAACAAAATTCCTCAAATCCTGAATTCTTTAAACAAAGAAAATTGATTTATTGAGATCATTTCAAATTGAAAATAAAAAATTCGATGTATTTCAAAAAAAAAAAGAATTAAAGGTTTTGAATTAAGATCTAATTTAGGGTTTTTTCTTAAAATTTTCAATGTGATTTATTACGTACATACAAATTAAACGGAACACAGCAAAAAGAAATATATCTTTTTTTTTTTTTTATGAATATTCTATAGAATAAACTGTTTTATTTTATTTCTTTCTACAAATTGAATATTTTCTATTATTTTAATAGAGATATAGAAAGAGATATAAAAAATCTATTTCTAATTTCTAGTTATATTATGCTTTTCCATTTTCAAAAATGGAAAAATAAAGAGGGTATCATCTAGAATCTAAATACATAGATAATAAATAGAAAACAAATATTCGTTTGAACAATAAATGTCTTTCACATCCAAATATAACACTGAGTAATCAATTCAATTTTAAATGGCAGTTCCAAAAAAACGTACTTCAATTTATAAAAAACGTATTCGGAAAAATTTTTGGAAAAAGGGGGGATATTGGGAAGCGTTAAAAGCATTTTCATTAGCAAAATCCCTTTCTACCGGGAATTCAAAAAGTTTTTTTGTACGAAAAATAAGTAATCAAGCCGTGGAATAATCGAAATTGACCTGACTCAAAGAAAAAATGGTATAACAAATTATAAAAAATTTTCGAATCAAAAATATCGAAAATTAATGATTTAAATTTAAATAGGTTTGCAATTACTAATTAATTTACTGGGAATATTTCAAATTATATAAAATTGTAACTTTTTTTTTCTTATTTATATGGAGAATAAGAACTCTTATGCCAATCCTAAAATAGTACTTTATTGTTTGAAAAACAATCTATATAGAAAAAATTTTATCACCTTTCTTTTTTAGTCTATTTTTTCATTTAGAAGATGGGGATTTTTTTCCCCATCAACCCATTTTTTCTGTCACAATATAAGAAAAAAAAAAAGTTTTTTCTATCTATAGAAATTGTATCTATTGTATTGAATTAATCTCGACGATTAAGTAAAAAAAGGCTATTATAATTTTAAACAAGCCGCTATGGTGAAATTGGTAGACACGCTGCTCTTAGGAAGCAGTGCGAGAGCATCTCGGTTCGAGTCCGAGTGGCGGCATGGTTTCTTAGAAAGTCTCAAAAAATAGCAATAGTCCTATTCATTATTAATAAATAATGAAAATGCATTTTTTTTTTTTTTTATTTTAAATTATGATTTTTTCTACTTTAGAGCATATTTTAACTCATATTTCCTTTTCAACGGTTTCCGTTGTAATTACACTTCATTTGATAACTTTATTAGCCAATGAAATTCTCGGACTCTATAATTCATTAGAAAAGGGCATAATAGTTACTTTTTTCTGTATAACAGGATTATTAGTTACTCATTGGGTTTATTGGAAGCATTTACCATTAAGTGATTTATATGAATCATTAATCTTCCTTTCCTGGAGCTTCTACTTTATTCATCTGATTCCATATTTTTTTAAAAAAGAAAAAAATTCTTTAAGTGCAATAACTGCGCCAAGTGCTATTTTGACCCAAGGATTTGCTACATCGGGACTCTTAACTGAAATGCATCAATCCGCAATATTAGTACCCGCTCTCCAATCGCAATGGTTAATGATGCATGTAAGTATGATGGTATTGGGTTATGCAGCTCTTTTATGTGGGTCATTATTATCAGTAACACTTCTAATCATTACATTTCAAAAAGATATAATAAGGATTTTTAATAAAGGAAAACATTTATTAAATAAGTTTTTTTTCTTCGGTGAGATTCAATACATAAATAAAAAAAGCAATATTGTCCTAAATTTTTCGCCCTTTTATGTTAGAAATTATTACAGGTCCCAATTGATTGAACAATTGGATCATTGGGGTTATCGTGTTATTAGTCTAGGATTTATCTTTTTAACGATAGGTATTCTTTCAGGGGCAGTATGGGCCAACGAGGCATGGGGATCATATTGGAATTGGGACCCAAAGGAAACTTGGGCATTTATTACTTGGACCATATTTGCAATTTATTTACATATTCGAACAAATAGAAATTTGCGGAATGTAAGTTCTGCAATTGTGGCTTGTGTAGGTTTTTTTATAATTTGGGTATGCTACTTTGGGGTCAATCTATTAGGAATAGGGTTACATAGTTATGGTTCATTTACATTAACGCTTAATTAAATGAAATCAAAGACCTTACGAATACAAATATAGGACAAGGTTTCTTATAAACAGTTGTGAGAACCATTTAAATCATGATTTAAATGGTTCTCATGAAATGAAAGGAAATCTATCTATAAAAATAATTGGATAAAATAGCCTCCACTTTCTCAACTGATAGTGAGAGAACGAAATCTGGGTAAATTCCAATACCGATTACTGGTAAAAAGATAGAAGTTGAAACAAACAATTCTCGCGGCCCAGAATCAAAAAAATAAGCGTTTGTACTGTTAAATAATTTATATCCATAAAACATTTGACGTGACATAGATAATGAATAAATAGGAGTTAATATCATTCCAATTGCCATTCCAAAAGTAATTAAGATTTTTGGTATTAAAAAATATTTTTGGCTGGTAATTATTCCAAAAAATACTATTAATTCGGCAATGAACCCACTCATGCCCGGTAGTGCAAGGGATGCCATTGAAAAGCTACTGAAAAGTGTGAATATTTTTGGCATTGGAATCGCTATTCCGCCCATTTCATCGAGATAAACAAGACGTATTCTATCGTAACTAGTCCCCGCTAAGAAAAAAAGTGCAGCTCCAATAAATCCATGAGAAATTATTTGTAAAATGGCCCCATTAAGTCCTGTATCAGTTATAGAACTAATTCCTATAATTATGAAACCCATGTGAGATACAGAGGAATAGGCTATTCTTTTTTTTAAATTATTTTGCCCGGGAGATGTTGAAGCTGCATAGATTATTTGTATTGTACCTATTATCATCAACCAAGGAGAAAATATAGAATGAGCATGAGGTAATAATTCCATATTGATCCGAACCAATCCATATGCTCCCATTTTTAATAAGATTCCAGCTAGAAGCATACAAGTACTGTAATGCGCTTCTCCGTGTGTATCTGGTAACCATGTATGTAAAGGTATAATCGGTAATTTGACAGCAAAAGCAATAAAAAATCCAATATAGAATATTATTTCTAATGCCACAGGATACGATTGATTAACTAGTATTTCAAAATTTAATGTTGGTTCGTTGGAACCATATAAACCAATACCTAGAACTCCCATTAATAGAAAAATGGAACCCCCGGCAGTATATAAAATAAATTTAGTAGCAGAGTAGAGACGCTTTTTTCCCCCCCACATGGCTAAAAGTAGATAAACGGGAATTAATTCTAATTCCCACATTATGAAAAACAGTAAAAGGTCTCGGGACAAAAATAATCCTATTTGACCACTGTACATTGCTAACATTAGGAAATGGAATAATCGAGAATCTCGAGTAACTGGCCAAGCCGCTAGAGTAGCTAAAGTAGTGATAAATCCCGTCAGTAAAATGGGTCCTATCGAAAGTCCATCGACTCCTAATCTCCAATGGAAATCAAAAAAGTCGATCCATTTAAAATCTTCTGCCAGTTGGATTAATGGATCGTCCGGTTGGAAATGATAACAAAATGCATAAGTCATTAGAAGTAGCTCTAATGCAGCTATGCATATAGTATACCACCTGATGACCTTATTTCCTCTATGAGGAAATAAGAAAATAAAAGAACCCGCAAATATAGGTAAAACTACAATTGTTGTTAACCAGGGAAAATTATTCGTAGTAAAAACAAGATACACTTGGGCCAAAAAAACCCGTACCCAAAAAGAAATTAATTTCTTTTTGGGTACGGGTTTTTGTCGGTAAAAAAAATCCAAATAGAATAAATAAATGGATTCAAATGGAATTTTGTGAAACGTATCAATCAATAAGCTAGACCCATACTGCGAGTTGTTTCATGCCATAAATAAACTCGAACGCTTAAAAAATCCGTCGGACAAGCAGATTCACATCTCTTACAACCAACACAATCCTCTGTTCTTGGAGCAGAAGCTATTTGTTTAGCTTTACATCCATCCCAGGGTATCATTTCTAATACATCTGTGGGACAAGCTCGAACACATTGAGTACATCCTATACATGTATCATAAATCTTAACTGAATGTGACATTGGATCTATAATTTCTATTTTTTAACTTCATGAATTTTCGATCTAGTTCTAGTTATAGTAAAAAAAATATTCAAGTACCAGACGAATCAATGATTTCCCAGCATTTTTTGAATCAATAGACTTCTGGGTTGGATCAGCAACTTATTAAAATATTACAAAAAAAAAAAAATGGACAATGGAGAAGAGGTCCAAAATACTTTGATTTATCTATTTTTTAGATTTTTGAAATTAGATCTTACGATGCGATATTTAGTAATTTTTTTTTTTTGAATTGATGAATATTCAAATGTTAATTTTTTTTTTATTATTTTAGAAAATACTATTTTCTAAAATAATAAAAAAAAACATTAGACTATTTATTTAATAAATTTGATTGATTAATACGAGTTGATTTTCTGTTACGATAAATTGAAGAAACAATAGCCAGTCCAATAGCTGCTTCAGCGGCTGCAATAGCTATAACAAAAATGGAGAAAATGTTTCCCTTTAATTGGCGACTATCAAAAAAATCAGAAAATGTTACAAAATTTAGATTAACGGCATTCAATATAAGTTCAAGACACATAAGAGCCCTAACCAAATTTCGACTTGTGACTAATCCATAAATACCGATCGAGAATAAAAAAGCACTCAAAACAAGTACATGTTCGAGTATCATTGACCAACTCCTTATCAATCTTTATTCATTTCAATATGAACAACAATTAAACCAATTTGATTAACTAGAATATAAAACAAGTTAGAATAGAACAAATTAAGAGCAAAAAAACGGACTAATACAAAATTGAACTAAAAATTGATAAATCCATTCGAATAGAATTGAATGAAAACAAATATTCGAAAATATAATTTTAATTTGGATTGTTAGTTTAATAGTTTAAAAAAAAAATCAATTATTACGATTGACGAGCCACAGCAATTGCACCTATTAAAGCAACTAAAAGAATTATTGAAATGAGTTCAAATGGAAGAAAAAAATCAGTTGATAAATGAATTCCAATTTGTTGACTAGGAGTTATCAAATCTTGTTCTAGAATCTGATTAAATTTTGTAGTCCAAATAATCGCATACCAGGACGTATTTAGAATAGTAATAGTTAACGATACAAAAATACTTGTACAAACCAATGAAGTAATCCCATCCCCAACCGTCCACAGATGAACGTTTTTGTCATATTCCGGACCATTCATGAACATTACAGAAAAAAGTATTAATACATTTATAGCTCCCACATAAATAAGGAGTTGTGCAGAAGCTACAAAATGGGAGTTTGCTAGAATATAGAATAAAGATATACAAACAAAAACAAATCCCAGCGAAAATGCAGAAAAAATAGTATTGGTAAATAATACGACTCCCAGACCCCCTAATATAAGACCCAACCCCAGAAAGACTAAAAGAAAATCATGTATTGGTCCAGGTACATCCATTATATGTAAAATACGAGATAAAAAAATCGGAATGTTTCATGATCTTATTGACTTGAAGAGGAAAAAAGAAGTTTATGCGTTCCTAATTGGAAAATCCTAATGCGTATGACTTGAGGTGAGTCAAGTTCTTGGACTCGTTACATTTTTTTTTATCTGAAAGGGTAGTTCCCAACTAAAACTTTTTAAAACCATTACAGGAAACATATTTTATATACAATTGTGATTTTCACTAAAATATTGAATAATCAGAATTTATAGTTATTGAACAAGAAAAAAAAGGACCTTAATAATTGGGAATTCTTCTTCAATTGCAGTATTTCTCTTTTGGTTGAGACGAACTCAAAATTGGTCGAATTGTGTAATCATCGATTATTGATATTGGTAATCGACCAAGAGCAATTTGATTATAATTTAATTCGTGACGATCATAAGTGGAAAGCTCATATTCTTCAGTCATTGATAAACAATTTGTTGGACAATACTCAACACAATTACCACAAAATATACAAATTCCGAAATCAATACTGTAATTTAGTAACCGTTTCTTTCTAATATCTGTTTCCAATTTCCAATCAACAACGGGTAAATCTATAGGACATGCACGAACACATACTTCACAAGCAATGCATTTATCAAATTCAAAATGAATTCGACCACGAAACCGTTCGGATGTGATCAACTTTTCATAAGGATATTGAATAGTTACGGGTAAACGGTTAGCATGGGATAGCGTAATCATAAAACCTTGACCAATATACCTTGCCGCGCGTATTGTTTGTTGACCATAATTGATGAACCCAGTTACCATAGGGAACATATAGTAAATATCAATAAAAAAAAAATAAGATTTTGTTTCTTTCTCTTGTTTGTGACAAGTTGGGAATTAAATTAGAGTGAATATCAAATATTCTTTTTTTTTAGAATTTATAATGAAAGGAGTTGGGAAGAAGTTGTTAATAATAGATTACCTAAAGAAATTGGTAAAAGAAATTTCCATCCAAGATTTAATAATTGATCCATTCTTAGTCTAGGTAAAGTCCACCTTGTTGCGATAGAAATGAACAAGAACAAAAAAGTTTTCGCTAATGTAATGAAAATGCCAATTGTTGTTCCAAGGACTATATCGACTTTATTTATTTCAAAAAAGTCAGCGATGAATATGTATGGAATCGAGAGATTCCAACCACCCAAGTAAAGAACGGTTACAAATAGTGAAGAAATTAGTAGATTTAGATAAGACGCAACATAAAATAAACCAAATTTAATACCCGAATATTCGGTTTGATAACCTGCTACTAATTCTTCTTCTGCTTCTGGTAAATCAAAAGGCAATCTCTCGCATTCAGCTAGAGAAGAAATTACAAAAACAATAAACCCTATTGGCTGCCGCCACAAATTCCATCCCCAAAAACCATATTTGGACTGCGCCTCAACTATATCAACTGTACTTGAACTGTTAGATAATCATAGTCGATAAGAAGATCCCTCTTGTCATCGCTATTACAGAACCGTACATGAGATTTTCACCTCATACGGCTCCTCAAGAGTCTTAAATAAATCTAAGGACTGATTGATATTCTTTCAATTTTACTATAGTTTGTAGAATAAATAAATTGAAAATCAATCAAAAAATCCTGAATTAGACCAATGAAATTCTGTCGGCTATATATCCTATAAAAATAAAAAGTGCTTTGGAATTGATCTCATCCTATACTTTTACTTTAATCCATTTTTTTTGTCCCTCTTGTTTCTTTTATTTAATTTAGGCTTTTTTTTTAAGTAAAGGATTACTTCGTTCCTGATAGTTATTCACTTAATTGGTGGATAGGAGCATACTCTGGATCGGAATTTGTGGGAGTACTACTTGATCATTTCTACCAATTTAAAGCCTCAATTAGTATTTCTTTTATGTAAAAAAAATATCTTCGGATAACTTACATAATCTCTATTACAAATCCTTTGTGTACTTTGGTGTTCCTAATCATCCACTCATTTTTGTTCAACTTCTATGGTAATACATAGAAAAAAAAATAGTAAAAACTCCCATAGAATTGTTCTTTTCAACCCGCTTCAAATCATGATAACTAATTAACCAATCCTTGGGGAAACAACCTTGCTTGTTTTTGTTTATTTTTGTTTAACCCTTGTACATAGGCAATGAGATTCGATTTTTTACTACAAATTTCAAAGTTGTTTTATTTCACTCATATAACTATCTGGTTTAGTTTATCAATTCAATTGGTGAATAAAAAAAAAATAAGATACTGTTTAATAAATTTTTATTCTTAGAAAACGAAAAAGGAATGAGTGAACCCATGTCTCACCGAATCACACGTAGAGATATTGATAACACACATAGAGTTAATGGTATTTCATAACTAATGGATTGAGCAGCTGCCCGTAGACCACCTAAAAAGGAATATTTATTATTTGATCCATATCCTGACATAAGAAGTCCAATGGGAGCAATACTTGAAATGGCGATCCATAAAAAAACACCAATACTGAGATCGGCTAGAACAAGGCGAGAACCAAAAGGGATTACTGAATAACTTAGTAAAATGGATATTACTGCGATAGAAGGTCCGATACTAAATAAATACGCATCCCCTCTAGATGGAAGAAGATTCTCTTTAAAAAGTAGTTTTGTTCCGTCCGCCAAAGCTTGCAGAATTCCCAAAGGGCCGGCATATTCAGGTCCAATACGTTGTTGTATACCCGCAGATATTTGTCTTTCTAACCACACAATTACTAGCACACCTATTGTAATTCCCACTACGAGAATCAAAATAGGGAAAAGCATCAATATAGTCCCATAAACCTCTTTTAAGGATTCCAACCGGGAAAAAGAATTGATAGTTTGTATTTTTGTTGTATCAATTATCATTTCAACGATCAACTTCTCCCATAATGATATCTATACTACCTAGTATTGTCATAATATCAGCCAATTTCATTTTTTTAACTAACTGGGGAAGAATTTGCAAATTGATAAAACCCGGCGGACGAATTTTCCATCTCCAAGGAAAAACACTCTGATCTCCTATCAAAAAGATTCCTAATTCTCCTTTTGGAGCTTCGACTCTTACATAAAGTTCTTGTTTCGACAATTCAAAAGCAGGAGATGGTTTTTTACTAATGAATCGATATTCAAAATCATTCCATTCCGGATATTTTATTCTATTAAAGCGTCGGATTTCTAAATTCTCATAGGGACCTCCTGGAATTCCTTCTAAAGCTTGTTGAATAATTTTTATAGATTCTGCCATTTCACCAATTCGTATTAAATAACGAGCTAATGAATCTCCTTCTTTTTGCCATTGGACTTCCCAATCAAATTCGTCGTAACACTCATAATGATCAATTTTGCGAAGATCCCATTGTATTCCGGAAGCTCGTAGCATTGGTCCTGATAAACCCCAATTTATTGCCTCTTCTCCACCAATAATGCCCACGTTCTCAACTCGTTCTAAAAAAATAGGGTTTTTTGTAATAAGTTTTTGGTATTCAGCAAGTCCTATTAAAAAATAATCACAAAAATCTAAACATTTATCTATCCATCCATAAGGTAGATCGGCAGCTACCCCTCCAATACGAAAAAAATTATGCATCATTCGCATACCGGTGGCAGCTTCAAATAAATCATATATCAATTCTCTTTCTCTGAAAATATAGAAAAAAGGGGTTTGCGCACCAATATCTGCCATAAAAGGTCCGAGCCATAACAAATGAGAAGCTATACGACTTAACTCCAACATGATCACTCTGATATAGCTAGCTCTTTTTGGTACTTGAATATTTCCCAAATGTTCTGGTCCATTCACAGTTATTGCTTCTGTGAACATAGTAGCTAAATAATCCCACCGTGTTACATAAGGAAGATATTGTATAATTGTTCGGTTTTCTGCAATTTTTTCCATACCTCTGTGTAAATAACCTACTATTGGTTCACAGTCAATAACATCTTCACCATCTAAAGTAACGATGAGTCGGAGAACGCCATGCATTGATGGATGGTGAGGGCCCATATTGACTATCATGAGGTCTTTTCTGGTAATTGGTACAGTCATAGGTTTTTCCCCGATTCATTCTTTCACGAATTCATTTTTTCATGAATTGCTTAAAACAAAAAGAAGTTCATCAAAATTCAAGATCTAATAAATCAAATAATTCAAAATGGCTCTTCAAATTAACGTGTTTTTAGTTCTCGAATATTCAATTGATTGATTAATTCTTTATAACGTACTTCATTTTTCTTTGACAAATAAGCCAGCAGTCGTTGACGTTTTCCCAAAATTTTTCGTAGACCTCTCTGAGATGAATAATCTTTTTTTTGCAATTCCAAATGGGAAGTAAGTCTTCGTATCTTATTGGTAAAACATGATACTTGAAATTCAACAGACCCTCTGTTTTCTTCTTTTTTTTCATGCGAAATAACGGATATGAATGAATTTTTTTTCATAAATTCTTAACCTTCCTTAACTTTAAGTTTTTTTATTTTTACAAAGTATGGAGTTTTACTGATCATTAATAATAATGCCAGTTTTTTTGATCTGATATCCACAATACGTTGTGGATCCATTTTTTCAAAGAAACTGAATAATGAAAATTATCTTGATTCGTTTCTGGATTTAATTGATACTTCATTGAAGTAGTATCATGTATTCAAATTGAATGTATGACAAGGTGTGTGTACATTTATTTATCTACCAAATAGAATAGGAAATCGGAATCTACATTATAAGACAAATGTATCATAAATGAATTTTTCATTGTAGATACATATGTATTCGTAATATACTAAAGCGACTTCCGTTATTAGTATCAAACCAATAACGATTCATACAAGCTAAATCTTCTAATCGATAATTGGGCCAAAGAAAGAATTTGAATTTTCGAGGTGTATTTTTATCTTGATCAAGATCTTTGTTTTTATCAAAAAATTGACTACAGTTTTTTGCCCAATTTCCTGGTAGGTTTGTATTCACATCATTATTATTCTTTGAATTCAAAGAAATTAGAATTCTCAATTCTCTATGACACCTAGGCGATAAAATATTCTCAGGAGCAAGTAAAAAAAAATTGTTTTTTTTTCTTTCACCCAATTTTTTTTTATCAACACTTTCACTGTTTCGTTTTTGATTTTTTTGGTGTTTACTCTTATGAACCAATGAAATACCTATGGTTTGAGACATAAAAAATTGTCCATCGCCTTTTACAGACAGACGAATTGGTTCAATAATTAATATTTCCCTTTTCATCAATTCTGTATGAACAAAATCCTCCTTAGCTGGTATTATATGTATATTCATCTCCTTTTTTTCTAGAGAGGGAAAAACCATTTCTAGTGGATTTTTCAATCTAAGCAGGAGACAATATACTTTGATATTATTGATCAGTTTTTGATCTAAAAGTTTCCCCCATCTCGCTTGAAAAAGGAAAAGTCTTTTCACTAAGAGATCGGTTTCTGTTTCTGTACCACTCCTATTGAATTTTTTTTTCTTCCTACGCTGTTTAATATCTGATCCTATATAATCATCTTCAATATCTTTTTGTCCATTTGAGAGAACAGATTCAGAGTTTTCTTGGACATCTGATCCAAGATTTTCTTGACTTATAAGTTCATTTTCGTTTTGATTCTGATTCTCTAATTCAAAAGATTTTTTTTCATTTGATGGTATAAAAGGATTCGTTTTTTTCTTTCTATTGATGTTTTTATTTTTACTAAAATTTTCACTTACATTAGAATTCGAAAAAAGAAAATTAATCGGTATAATCCACGGTTTCATTTTATATGCATTATAAAAAAAGACAAATTTGGAAAAAAACCAAAATTCCAGATTTGATGTGGGACAACTAAAAATTGCTTCATTCATTCTCATCCAATCAAAAAGGTTTTTTTTTTGATGGGATCGGTTGATTTCTTGATAAATTGTGGGATAAAAAAGATCTTTCTTATCGATTTTATCAAAAATTGGAGAATTCTTAGGTTCAGTTTTAGTATTTTCATTCCTGCCAATACTGATATTGACCCAGGTCTCAATATCATCTTTCTTTTTAAGGCAAAAATGGAGAATTTTCCAATCCAAATATTTTCTATCGGTATTTTTCTCTATATCCATAATATTTATTATTCCTAAATAATTAGTGATAGGAATATTCCACCACATGTCAATTAATTTTTCTTCATTTATGGTGGAATTATAAGTATAAGAAAATTCTTGTTTATTATTTACTTGAAATGGTCTCACATAACTATATCTATATAAATAGTTTTTTTCTTCATAAGAAAAAAATTTATACGATAAAAGATCATATCTATACTTTTTTTTTAAATTCGATTTTTGATATGGAAATATCAAGAAAGTGTTTTCAAAATTATTTGTATTTTCAACCTCATAATGTTTAGTTACTCTATTTCGGCATTTTTCTGGTACTAATTGAGCCCATTTTTGGGAGGACAAGTTGTATTGATAATTCCTTTTCAATTTTAACCAGTTTTTCCATTGGTTCATTTCAGAATTTGGAGGTTTTTTAATCTTTATCTCGGAATGAGTTATTCCTTGTGTTCCAAAATAATCTTTTATTCCATTTTTTAAAAAAAAAAATATTCCACAATTAATAAGTAAACATCTTAAACAAAACTTAAAGAGAGGTCTTAACTTATCTAAGTCACAATTTTTGGCTTGGAAAAATTTGTAAAATACATAGGCTTGTGACAAAAAAGAAAAATCAGACAGCATTTTTGAATTCTTAGTAATCTTATTATTACTAAAAAAAAGCAACAATTCTTTTTTTATAGGCGAACTAAATGGAATTTTCTTTTTATTTGTTTTATCAACCCTTTCATTATTTTTTTTATTAGTATAACTACATTTATCAATCAATTTTTTTTTTGATTCAAGAAAAAGTTGTGTATTAATTCGAGGAATATTAATGATATATAGAAATATATCCACGTATAGCCTTTCTTTAAAAAATTTAAAAATGGAATTGGATTTACGGATTAATCGAGCATTTCTTCTTTTTAATATTTGACCAATATTTTTAGTCGATTCTAATTTTTTCGTACCATAACTAGGACTCATTTTTTTTTTATTGTCTTTTAATATTTTTTCTATTTTAGTTTTGATTATCTTTGTTCTATTAACATAATCTTTCATTTTTTTTTCTGTCACGGAAGAAGTTGTCCAATTTCGGGATCGGTTTTGAATGGATGATTCATGAATCATGTGATTATCTATTATCCAATCTTTTTCTTTTTTTCTTTCACTAGATTTTTCTATCAATATAGATGCTACAGTTGGATTTACGGTTAAATTCTTTTTTATTTTTTTTTGTAAAAATACAAGAATTTGAATAATCCCATTTTTTCTTTCAGTTGGGAACTTTAGGAAAAATTCTGTTTTTTCTTCTTGAATTTTTTTAATTTTTTTGTCGAATTTTTTAAAAAAAGGTTTAAAAAAAGAAGGGCATTTTCGGGTAGGACCAAAAAGAATGTCAGTTTCCGTTCCCAAAACTGTTAAAAAAAAAAAATCATCTATTTGATTTTGTTCTTTTTTTTTTATTGCATTGCGACGAGAAGATCGTATCGTTGATCTGTGCCAAGGTTTTAGATAGAAAGGAAATACGATTTTTATCTGAATACCATCGGTTAACCAGTTTTTTGGAAATTCGGTTTCTGATAATTGAACGCCATTATAGGTACATTTAACATGTCGTTCTTTATTCCACTCGCCGAAATCTTCAGACCACTCAGTAGGTTGGAATAATAAAAAACGGCCTACATTTTTTGCTATTATCAATAAAGGCAATACAATATATTTTCTAAGAATTGACTGAGTTATTAACATCAAACCCCTTATTACTTGAGCAAATAGAATAGTATCCCAAGCTTCGGCTATTTGTATTTGTTTATTTTCTTGTTTTTTTTTTTTTTCTTTTTCGTACTCTTTTCGTTGTTTATTATCTTCCTTTAATTCTTCCTCTTTATAATCAGACATTTCTAGGTTTTTCCCCCTAAAAATTTGCAAAATTCGTTTAATTAATCTAACAAAATTCACAGAAAGAAAAGAAGAATTTTTTATTCTGTCTAAAAAAAGTGGGGAATGTATATTTGCTTGAAACAATTTCCAAATAACAATTTTACGTCTTTGAGCACGCATGGAACCTTTTATTATATTTCTACGAAAATCAGATTGTTGTGCATAGCGTCTCAACGACACTTCGGTTACGTGCTGGCTTATATCTGTGGTAGGATCTTCACCATTTTTTAGTTTATTAGTAAAAATCACTACATGTTTAGATTTTCTTGTCCTAATTTGATGATCTAGCAGCACGTCTTTTTCTTTTGCTCTTTCACATTGTTCTGAATCGGTAATTAATTTGTATGACCAATGAGGAACTTTTTTACTTAATTCGTTTATTCTTTTTGGAATTGTTTGAGTAAGGGTATCTGTTATAAGTGTATCAATTATAAATAAAAAAAAAAATTCTTGATCCTTTGAACTAACTTGTTCTTGTTGTGAAAGGGAAGAATTGTTTTTTTTATTTAATGTTGATTCCTCAGCGAATTGACCCATTAAAGTTAAGAAATGTTTTCTTTTTGGCGATATGGATTTTTTATGTTCAAATTCTTGGTGATTATAATCATTACACAAAACACTATGAATTTTATTTAGAAAAAAAGCATCTATTAAATTATTTA